CTGTATCTTCCAAAAGGGAAAAAGATTTCTGAGAGTTGTTTCATGGATCCGCAAGAGAGTACTTGGGTTCTCCCAATAAATAAAAAGTGTATCATGCCTGAATCTAACCGGAGTTCGCGGTGGTGGAGGAACCGGATCGGAAAAAAGAGGGATTCTAGTTGTAAGATATCTAATGAAACCGTAGCTGGAATTGAGATCTCATTCAAAGAGAAAGATAGTAAATATCTGGAGTTTCTTTTTTTATCCTATACGGATGATCCGATCCGCAAGGACCATGATTGGGAATTGTTTGATCGTCTTTCTCCGAGGAAGAAGCGAAACATAATCAACTTGAATTCGGGACAGCTATTCGAAATCTTAGGGAAAGACTTGATTTGTTATCTCATGTCTGCTTTTCGTGAAAAAAGACCAATTGAAGGGGAGGTTTTCTTCAAACAACAAGGAGCTGAGGCAACTATTCAATCAAATGATATTGAGCATGTTTCCCATCTCTTCTCGAGAAACAAGTGGGGTATTTCTTTGCAAAATTGTGCTCAATTTCATATGTGGCAATTCCGCCAAGATCTCTTCGTTAGTTGGGGGAAGAATCAGCACGAATCGGATTTTTTGAGGAACGTATCGAGAGAGAATTTGATTTGGTTAGACAATGTGTGGTTGGTAAACAAGGATCGGTTTTTTAGCAAGGTACGGAATGTATTGTCAAATATTCAATATGATTCCACAAGATCTATTTTCGTTCAAGTAAGGGATTCTAGCCAATTGAAAGGATCTTCTGATCAATCCATAGATCATTTCGATTCCATTAGAAATGAGGATTCGGAATATCACACATTGATCGATCAAACAGAGATTCAGCAACTAAAAGAAAGATCGATTCTTTTGGATCCTTCCTTTCTTCAAACGGAACGAACAGAGATAGAATCAGATCGATTCCCGAAATGCCTTTTTGGATCTTCCTCAATGTCCCGGCTATTCACGGAACGTGAGAAGCAGATGAATGATCATCTGCTTCCGGAAGAAATCGAAGAATTTCTTGGGAATCCTACAAGATCAATTCGTTCTTTTTTCTCTGACAGATGGTCAGAACTTCATCTGGGTTCGAATCCTACTGAGAGGTCCACTAGAGATCAGAAATTTTTGAAGAAAAAACAAGATGTTTCTTTTGTCCCTTCCAGGCGATCGGAAAATAAAGAAATGGTTGATATATTCAAGATAATTACGTATTTACAAAATACCGCCTCAATTCATCCTATTTCATCAGATCCGGGATGTGATATGGTTCCGAAGGATGAACCGGATATGGACAGTTCCAATAAGATTTCATTCTTGAAAAAAAATCCATTTTTTGATTTATTTCATCTATTCCATGACCGGAACAAAGGGGGATACACGTTACACCACGATTTTGAATCAGAAGAGAGATTTCAAGAAATGGCAGATCTATTCACTCTATCAATAACCGAGCCGGATCTGGTGTATCATAGGGGATTTGCCTTTTCTATTGATTCCTACGGGTTGGATCAAAAAAAATTCTTGAATGAGGTATTCAACTCCAGAGATGAATCGAAAAAGAAATCTTTATTGGTTCTACCTCCTCTTTTTTATGAAGAGAATGAATCTTTTTATCGAAGGATCAGAAAAAAATCGGTCCGGATCTACTGCGGGAATGATTTGGAAGATCCAAAACTAAAAACAGCGGTATTTGCTAGCAACAACATAATGGAGGCAGTCAATCAATATAGATTGATCCGAAATCTGATTCAAATCCAATATAGCACCTATGGGTACATAAGAAATGTATCGAATCGATTCTTTTTAATGAATAGATCCGATCGCAACTTCGAATATGGAATTCAAAGGGATCGAATAGGAAATGATACTCTGAATCATATAACTATAATGAAATATACGATCAACCAACATTTATCGAATTTGAAAAAGAGTCAGAAGAAATGGTTTGATCCTCTTATTTCTCGAACCGAGAGATCCATGAATCGGGATCCTGATGCATATAGATACAAATGTTCCAATGGGAGCAAGAATTTCCAGGAACATTTGGAACATTTCGTTTCTGAACAGAAGAACCGTTTTCAAGTAGTGTTCAATCGATTACGTATTAATCAATATTCGATTGATTGGTCCGAGGCTATCGACAAACAAGATTTGTCTAAGTCACTTCCTCTCTTTTTGTCCAAGTCACTTCCCTTTTTGTCCAAGTCACTTCCCCTTTTCTTTGTGAGTATCGGGAATATCCCCATTCATAGGTCCGAGATCCACATCTATGAATTGAAAGGTCCGAATGATCAACTCTGCAATCAGTTGTTAGAATCAATAGGTGTTCAAATCGTTCATTTGAATAAATTGAAACCCTTTTTATTTTTATTGGATGATCATGATACTTCCCAAAGACCGAAATTCTTGATCAATGGAGGAACAATATTACCATTTTTGTTCAAAAAGATACCAAAGTGGATGATTGACTCATTCCATACTAGAAATA